GTTCCTGTAGTTGAGAACAACAATGGCTTTTCAAGCCGTAGTCCTTGGAGTCTGGCCAAGCGGGAATATATGACTTATTTTGTGATTATTCTTGGGGTTTGTTTTATGTTGGGGGTTTTAGCAGTGGCTTCTAACCCCTCTCCTTATTACGGTGTGGTGGGGTTGGTGTTAGCGTCTGTAATGGGATGTGGGTGGTTAGTAAATTTGGGTGTCTCTTTTATTTCCTTAGCGTTGTTTATAATTTATTTGGGGGGTATGTTGGTGGTTTTTGTCTATTCGGTGTCTTTAGCGGCGGATCCTTATCCTGAGGCCTGAGGGGATTGGCGGGTGGTGGGATATGGGTTGGGTTTTGTTTTTGTTGTTTGTGCGGGGGCAGTTTTGGGGGGCTTTGTAGATTTTTGGAAGGTTGGGGGGGGGGTGTCTTTTGTTCGGTTGGATATAAGTGGGGTGGCGGTGTTTTATTCATGGGGTGTTGGGTTATTTTTAGTAGCAGGGTGAGGTTTGTTGTTGGCGTTGTTTGTTGTGTTGGAGCTTGTGCGTGGGTTGTCTCGGGGAGCGATTCGGGCGGTTTAGGGTCTTCAGAAAATAGTTTATTTGAAAACATCAGCTTTGGGAGCTGGAGAAAGAGGTTTTAATCCTTTTTTTCTGAGTTACTCTAAGAAGGGTGGAATCTTCAGTTTTTGGTTTACAAGACCAATGTTTTTCATAAACTATTAGAGTATTTAGTGGTTGAGTATTTTGTTTTCTAGTATTCCGATTAGGGGGAAAAGGAGGAGGAGAATGGTGAAGTACGAGAGTGAGGCAATTTGTCCAATAAGGATAAATGGGTGTTCTACTGGCTGGCTTCCTACTCAGGTCAAGATAAGGAGATTAGCTACAAGGAGTCAGAACAAGATTTGGGAAAAGGGGCGGAATGTTATAGTTCGTTGTTTGGATTTGTGGAGGAAGGGGATGAGGAGGAGAATTAGTACTGATGCTGCTAGGGCTAGGACACCTCCGAGTTTGTTGGGAATTGAGCGTAAGATGGCGTAGGCAAATAGAAAGTACCATTCTGGTTTAATATGGGGGGGAGTTACTAGTGGGTTTGCTGGGGTAAAGTTTTCTGGGTCTCCTAGAAAGTTGGGTGAGAATAGGGCTAATGTGAGAAGGGGGGTAAGTATAAGTGCGAGGCCTAGAATGTCTTTGAGGGAATAGTACGGATGGAATGGGATTTTGTCGGAGTTAGATGAAATGCCTAGTGGATTGTTTGAGCCTGATTCGTGTAGGAACATAAGGTGGATAGCGGTGATTCCTGCGATTACAAAGGGGAGGAGGAAATGTAGGGCGAAGAATCGGGTAAGGGTTGGGTTATCAACTGAGAATCCCCCCCAGGCTCACTCTACTAGGGTTTGTCCAATGTAGGGGATTGCTGAGAATAGGTTTGTAATGACAGTGGCCCCTCAGAATGATATTTGTCCTCATGGAAGAACATATCCCACGAAGGCAGTTGCTATGAGTGTGAGAAGTAAGATTACTCCTGTGTTTCAGGTTTCTTTGTATAAGTAGGAGCCGTAGTAAAGTCCACGTCCGATGTGAAGGAAAATACAGATGAAGAAGAATGAAGCGCCGTTTGCATGGAGATTGCGGATAAGTCAGCCGTATTGGACGTTTCGGCATGTGTGGGCTACTGAAGAGAATGCGAGTGAGGTGTCTGCGGTGTAATGTATGGCCAGTAGGAGGCCGGTAATGATTTGGGTAGTAAGGCATACTGCTAGTAGAGAGCCAAAATTTCACCAAGCAGAGATGTTGGATGGGGCGGGGAGATCAATTAGGGAATTGTTGATTATTTTTAGAAGGGGGTGTGATTTTCGGATGTTGGGTGCCATTATTTTATTTTTGGGAAATAAGGATTGTTATGAGGATTGTAAGAGCAAATGTTCCCAGGTAGGATTTGATTAGGCCTGTGTGGAGTGAAGTTGAGGTCTTGCTTATGATGAGGTTAAGATTGGCAAGGCCTTCGGGACCCATTTTTTTATATCATGCTATATCAATTAGGTGGGAGGCAATTTTTTGTCCGGTGTGAAGGATGATTATGGGTTGGATTCGATGGGTTAGGAGGTTAAAATAGCCTAGTAAGGAGGAAAAGTTTGTAAGGGGGTTTTGTTTTGGGAGAGTGAGTGTATGTGTTGTGCTTGAGAGTTCTAGGGCTAGGATAATTCCTAAGGTTGTGACGATGATGGCAGTGGTTTTTGTCATGAGTGGTATGGTTATTGGGGGTGTTTTTGTGGGGAGTATGAGGGATGAGATTAGTAGGCCTGCCATGATGCTTCCTAAAGCTAATCGGATGATTGGTAGGATGGCTGAGGGTGTGTTTTCGTTGATGGGGGTGATTGTTATGGTTCGGTTGTATCCTGCTTGGACTAGGAGGGTTATGCGTAAACTATAGGTTGCAGTGAAAGATGTGGCTAGGAGTGTAAGTAGGAGGGCTCAGGTGTTGGTGTATGAGGTATTTAGGCTTTCGATGATTAGGTCTTTTGAGTAGAAGCCAGCTAGGAATGGGGTGCCTATGAGAGCAAGATTACCAATGGTTAAGCAGGAGGTAGTTATTGGGAGGGTTTTTTGCAGGCCTCCTATTTTACGGATATCTTGTTCACCATTAAGGCTGTGGATGATCAGGCCGGAGCATAGGAATAATATGGCTTTAAAGAAGGCATGTGTTGAGATGTGGAGAAAGGCTAGTTGGGGGAGGTCAAGTCCAATAGTAACTATTATGAGGCCTAGTTGGCTTGAGGTGGAGAAGGCAATGATTTTTTTGATGTCATTTTGGGTGAGGGCGCAGATGGCGGCAAATAGTGTGGATAGGGCACCTAAGCATAGACATGTGGTTAAGGCAATTTTGTTTGAGGATAGGATGGGGTGAGTTCGAATGAGTAAGAAGATTCCGGCGACGACTATGGTGCTTGAATGGAGTAAGGCGGAGACTGGAGTTGGGCCTTCTATTGCTGCTGGAAGTCAGGGATGGAGGCCAAATTGGGCTGATTTTCCTGTGGCGGCTAAAATTAGGCCGAGGAGTGGAAGGGTGGGTGTTTGGTTTGGTTGGATAGCTTGTTGGATTTCTCAGGTATTTATAGTTGATGCGAGTCATGCTATGCTTAGGATAAGACCAATATCTCCGATTCGGTTATAGATTATTGCTTGTAGTGCGGCTGTGTTGGCTTCAGCTCGTCCCTGCCATCAGCCGATAAGAAGGAATGACATGATACCTACTCCTTCTCATCCGATAAACAAGAGGAATATGTTATTTGCGATGGTTAATGTTAGTATAGCGATAAGGAAGATAAGGAGGAAGGTGAAGAATTTTGTAATAAATGGTTCGGAGGCCATGTATCATGTTGCGAATTCTAGGATAGATCAGGTAACAAATAGTGCGATGGGGAAGAATATTATGGAGTATAGATCTATTTTGAGGGAGATTGGGATTTTGAAGTTTTGAATGGGGTGTCATTCTCAGAAGATAGCGATGTTTTCTATTCCTGAGTAGATAAAAATGGTTGATGGGATAAGGCTAATTAGGAAGGCGGTTTTAATGGTTTTGGTGATTGATTGTGGAGAGTTCTTGAGGTTAAATAGAAGGGGTAGGATGATTGGGGTGAGAAGGGTGAGTAAAATTAATAGTATAGATGTGTTTAGGAGTAGGGTTATTTTCACTACTTTTACTTGGAGTTGCACCAAGATAGGTGGTTCCTAAGACCAATGGATTACTCTTATCCTTTAAAAGTTGAGGGGGCCGGGGTTTAAAGCCCGGGTGCAGGAATTAGCAGTTCTTGGCGGTTTGACCCACCCCTCGGCAAATAAGGAGATTTGAACTTCTATTTTTAGAATCTCAATCTAATGTTTGAGTTAAACTATATTTGCATATGGGGGTTCCTGAAATTAGTTCTGGTTTGAGGATGAGGGCTAGTATTGGGGCAATGTGGAGTGTTATGAGGAGATGTTCTCGTGTGTTTGAGTTTGGGGTTGTTGTAATGTGGGTTGGTAGAGCTCCCCGTTGAGTAGAAAGTAATATGTAGAGAGTGTAAGAGGCAGTTAATAGTGTTGCAATTCCGGTTAGGAAAATTGTAGGGGAGGATCAGTTGAAAAGGGCAATTATAATAGTTAGTTCCGCTATTAGGTTGGTTGTTGGGGGTAGAGCTATATTGGTTAAGTTAGCTAAGAGTCATCAGAGGGATATTAGGGGTAAAATGGGTTGTAGGCCTCGTGTGAGGATGAGAATGCGGCTGTGTGTTCGTTCATAGTTAGTGTTTGCTAGGCAGAATAGGAGGGATGATGTAAGTCCGTGGGAGATTATGAGAATTATTGCTCCTGAGAATGACCATTGGGTTTGGATTATGCTTGCGGCGATTACTAATCCTATGTGACTTACGGATGAATAGGCAATGAGAGATTTTAGGTCTGTTTGGCGTAGACAAATGGAGCTGGTTATTAGGGCGCCTCATAGAGATAAAGTAAGGAATGGATAATGGAGAAGATTGTATAGGGGTTGTATTAGTAGAGTTGTTCGTATGATCCCGTATCCTCCTAGTTTAAGTAGTAGGGCGGCGAGTAATATGGAGCCTGCAATTGGTGCTTCTACGTGGGCTTTGGGAAGTCATAAGTGAAGACCATAGAGGGGTGCTTTAACTATGAATGCTATTAAGAGGGCTAGGCTGGATAGTAAGGTTGTTCATGAGGTTGATGGGTTTGGATGGGTTAATTTGAGGATAGGTAGGTGGAGTGTTCCTACTTCTGAGTGGAGGTGGAGGAAGGATACTAGTAGGGGTAGTGAGCTGATTAGGGTATAAAACAGTAGGTAAATGCCTGCGCTGAGTCGTTCGGGTTGATTTCCTCAGCGTGTGATTAAGATTAGGGTTGGAATTAGTGTTGCCTCGAATGAAATATAAAATAATATAAGTTCTGTTGTTGAGAAGGCTAAGATGATGAATGGTTGAATAGTAATTAGGGTGGCGATAAATATTTGCTTGCGGACGTAGGGTTCGTGCTGTAGGTGGTTTTGGCTGGCTAGGATTATGAGGGGAAGGAATCAGCAGGATAGGACAAGCAATGGGGCTGAGATTTGGTCAGTGCCTGTTCAGGGGGTAAGGTTTTTTAGGGGATAATATGATGGAGTTAGTCAGTGTAAGCTAATTAAGGAGATTATAAGGCTGTATATTGTGGTGTTAGTTCATATGGACTTTGCTGGAGATAGTAGGGCGGTTGGTAGGAGTATAATTATTGGTAGAATGATTTTTAACATTGTAGGAGGTTGAGGTTATGTAAGTGGTCGGAGCCATGGGTTCGGGTTGAGGCTACTAGTATGGCTAGGCCGGTGCCAGCTTCGCATGCTGAAAAAGCTAATATTAGGATTGGTACGAGGGTAAATGATGGAGTTTGGTTTTCGACGGATCAGATTGAGAGGGGGATAAATATAGATAATATTATGCTTTCTAGGCATAAGAGAGCAGAGATAAGGTGGGTTCGGTGAAATGCTAGTCCTAGGCTACTGAATGTGAATGCGGAGTAGAAGCTGAAATGTAAGGGAGACATAAGAAAGTTATAGGGGCTATCTATAATTTGCTGGGCCGAAACCAACTGTCTTGATTAGACTAACTTTCTGTTACTCTGCTCATTCTAGGCCCCCTTGAGTTCATTCGTAGATGAGGCCCAATGTGAGGAGAAAAATGATGGTGGTAGCTCAAGTAAGTGTTGTGATGGGTGATTGGAGTTGGATGGCTCATGGAAGGGGGAGGAGTAGGGCGATTTCTAGGTCGAACAAGAGAAATAAGATGGCTACTGAGGAAGAATCGGATTGAGAATGGAAGTCGGGCTGAGCCTAGGGGGTCAAATCCGCATTCGTATGGTGATAATTTTTCTGTATCGGGGGCTATTTGGGCGAGTCAGAAGTTTAGGGTAGTAAGTACACTGCTAAGAACAAAGGACAAGGATAATATGAATGTGAGAGTGTTCATTGCTCTTCTCTGGGTTATTACCAGATCTTAGAGATTGGAAGTCAATTGTACTTAGTATACTAGAAGAGCAGGATCCTCATCAGTATATTGATATATATAAGAAGAGTCAGATGATATCTACGAAATGTCAGTATCAGGCTGCTGCTTCAAATCCGAAGTGGTGATTTGATGTAAAGTGGAATTTGATTAGTCGTAGGAGGCAGACTGTTAGGAAGGATGAGCCGATGATTACGTGTAGACCGTGAAATCCTGTAGCGACAAAGAAGGTAGAGCCGTAGACACTATCGGCGATTGAAAATGAAGCTTCATGATATTCTATAGCTTGGAGGGCAGTAAAGTAGAAGCCCAGGATAATGGTAAGGGTGAGTGCATGAATGGCTTGTTTTCGGTTCCCTTCTGTGATGCTATGGTGGGCTCATGTAACGGTAACACCGGAGGCTAGGAGGATTGCTGTATTTAGGAGTGGGACTTCGAGGGGATTAAGGGGTTTAATCCCTGTTGGTGGTCATTGTCCTCCTAGTTCTGGGGTGGGAGCTAAACTTGAGTGGAAGAAGGCTCAGAAGAAGCCTAAAAAGAAGAAGGCTTCTGATGTAATGAATAAGATCATGCCATATCGAAGGCCTTTTTGGACGGTCAGGGTATGGTGGCCTTGGAAGGTACTTTCTCGGATCACATCTCGTCATCATTGTAGTATTACTAAGAGTATGGAGAAGAGGCCTATTGTTAGTAATGTGGATGAGTTGTAATGGAACCATATGATTAGGCCGGAGGTGGTAAGTAGTGCTGCAGCTGCACCGAAGATGGGTCATGGGCTTGGGTCAACTATGTGGTAGGAATGTGCTTGGTGTGCCATTAGATATTTTCTTGTAAATACAAACTTAGAAGGAGGACAAAAACGTAGGCTTGGATTATGGCTACTGCTACTTCTAAGATAGTTAGTAGAAATAAGATGAGTGCTGTTAAGGCGGAGATTGATGGTATAATCGGTAGAAGGGCGATTGTGGCTGTGGAAATTAGTTGGATGAGTAGATGTCCAGCTGTGAGGTTGGCTGTTAGGCGCACTCCTAGGGCTAGGGGTCGGATGAGGAGGCTAGTTGTTTCAATTATAATTAGGGCTGGAATTAGTGGTGTGGGTGTTCCTTCAGGAAGAAGGTGGCCTAAGGAGGCGGAGGGTTGATTCCGTAGGCCTGTTAGTAGGGTGGCAAGCCATAGTGGTAGGGCTAGGGCTATATTTATTGATAGTTGAGTGGTAGGGGTAAAGGTGTACGGAAGAAGGCCAAGTAGGTTAATGAAGAGAAGTATAAGGATTAGGGAAGTTAATAGAAGGGCTCATTTATGGCCTGCTTTGTTTAGGGGAGTTATTAATTGTTTTGTAATTAGGCGAATAAATCAGAGTTGTACAGTGGAAAGACGGTTATTGACCCACCGATGTCCTGGAGAGGGGAGTAGGAGGGCCGGGAGAAGAAGGGATGGTAGGATTAGTGGGATCCCTAGGAGATAAGGGCTTGAGAATTGGTCGAAAAAGCTTAGGTTCATGGTCAGATTCAAGGAGTAGGTTTTGTTGTTATGATTTTGTTTGTGGGGTTATTTGTTGAGGTGAATGAGAGAAGTTTCGGTTGAATGAGCAGTGAGAAGGTAAATCAAGTTAGGAGTATGATGGTGAATCAGGGGTTAGGGTTGAGTTGGGGCATATCATTAAGGAGGGGAAAATCCTCTTTCTCTAGCTTAAAAGGCTAGTGCTTGTCCATAGCTTCTTAATGGTTAAGATGATAGAAGGGAGGATCAGGTTTCGAAGTGTTTTAGGGGTGTTGATTCTACTACGATAGGCATGAAACTGTGGTTAGCTCCGCAGATTTCTGAACATTGGCCGTAGAATACTCCCGGTCGAGTGGTAATGAAGGAGGTTTGGTTTAGTCGTCCTGGGATTGCGTCAGTTTTTACTCCAAGGGTTGGGACAGCTCATGAGTGGAGGACATCATCAGCAGTGATGATTATTCGGATGGGGGATTCTATGGGGATCACGATACGGTGATCGACTTCTAATAGGCGAAAGTGGCCTTGGGGGAGGTCTGTTGTTGGGATTATGTAGGAGTCAAAGGAGAGATCCTTGAAGTCTGTATACTCGTAGGTTCAGTATCACTGGTGGCCGATGGCTTTTAGGGTGAGGTCAGGTTCATCAATTTCATCTATTATATAAAGGATTTGTAGGGAGGGGAGGGCAAGGAGGACTAGGACAATGGCGGGTAGAATGGTTCAGATTAATTCAATTTCTTGGGCATCTACAGTGTTTGACGATAGTTTGTTAGTTAATATAAGGGTGAGGAGATATAGTACTAGGCTACAGATTGCTAGAGCTACTATCAGAGCGTGGTCATGGAATTCTACAAGTTCTTCTATGATAGGGGATGAGGCGTCTTGAAATCCTAGTTGAGAGTGATTTGCCATATGAGGTGTACAGGGTTTGCACCTGTGATTTAGTCTTGACAAGTCTATGTAATTAGTTTACTAACACTTCATAAGAAAGAAGCATTAAGTGGTTTGATGCGGTTGGCTTGAAACCAGCATGTGAGGGTTCGATTCCTTCCTTTCTTGTACTTGGACGAAGGCTGGTTCCTCGAATGTGTGATATGGGGGTGGGCATCCATGGATTCATTCGATATTGGTTGAAGAAAGTTCGGGTTGAAGAACTTTACGTTTTGCTGAGAAGGCTTCTCAGACGATGAATATTAGTATGATTACAGCTGTTATCGAGATTAGGGAGCCGATTGAGGAGAGTGTGTTTCATAGGGTGTAAGCGTCTGGGTAGTCTGAGTATCGTCGGGGCATGCCGGCTAGGCCTAGAAAGTGTTGTGGGAAGAAGGTTAGATTTACTCCTGTAAATATCACTCCGAAGTGTGCTTTAGTTCATGTGGGGTGAAGGGTGAAGCCTGTGAATAGGGGGAATCAGTGGGTGAATCCCGCTAAGATAGCGAAGACTGCTCCTATTGAGAGGACATAGTGGAAGTGAGCAACTACGTAGTAGGTGTCGTGGAGGGCAATGTCTAGTGATGAATTAGCGAGGACAATTCCTGTCAGTCCTCCAATAGTAAATAGGAAGATGAATCCAAGGGCTCAAAGTATAGGTGGGTCTCATTTGATTGTCCCTCCATGAAGGGTAGCAAGTCAGCTAAAGACTTTGATGCCGGTTGGGATTGCGATGATTATGGTGGCTGATGTGAAGTAGGCTCGGGTGTCTACATCTATACCTACTGTAAATATGTGATGGGCTCATACGATGAAGCCTAGAAATCCGATTGATAGTATTGCTCACACTATTCCTATATACCCGAAAGGTTCTTTTTTTCCTGCATAGTATGCTACTACGTGGGAGATTATTCCAAAGCCTGGGAGGATGAGGATGTAGACTTCTGGGTGTCCGAAGAATCAAAATAGATGTTGATACAGGACTGGATCTCCTCCTCCTGCTGGGTCGAAGAATGTAGTGTTAAGGTTTCGATCGGTGAGTAATATTGTAATTCCAGCAGCTAGGACAGGAAGGGAGAGTAGTAAAAGAATGGCAGTAATGAGGACAGATCATACGAATAGGGGTGTTTGGTATTGTGATAGTGTGGGGGGTTTTATATTAATAATGGTAGTAATAAAGTTGATAGCCCCTAAAATGGATGATACGCCTGCTAGGTGTAGGGAAAAGATAGCTAGGTCTACTGATGCACCAGCGTGGGCGAGGTTACCGGCTAGGGGAGGATAGACAGTTCATCCGGTACCAGCTCCAGCTTCTACAGTGGATGAGGCTAGTAAAAGAAGAAAAGATGGTGGAAGGAGTCAGAAGCTTATGTTATTTATGCGTGGGAATGCTATGTCTGGGGCGCCAATTATAAGGGGAACTAATCAATTCCCGAAGCCTCCGATCATAATAGGTATAACTATAAAGAAGATTATGACGAAGGCATGGGCTGTTACGATTACGTTATAGATTTGGTCGTCTCCTAGGAGTGTTCCTGGTTGCCCCAGTTCTGCACGGATTAGCAGGCTTAGTGCTGTACCGATTATGCCTGCTCATGTGCCGAAAATTGGGTAAAGAGTGCCAATGTCTTTGTGGTTAGTTGAAAATAGTCATCGGTTGATGAAGGTCACAGGTAAGATGGCTGAATGTTAAAGCGTTAGGCTGTAGTCCTTTTCACAGAGGTTCAATTCCTCTTCTTATCGACCCTGTAGTGAAGTTCATAGTGAGTTGCAAACTCATTGATGCGCATTAAGGTGTGCCGGGGTCTTATGGGCAGAAGCCAATGGGTTATGGCGTCTAGCTGTTAACTAGAATTGTATGGGATCGAGGCCCATCTGCCTAGGGAAAAAGGCTTTAGCTTAATTAAAGCATCTGACTTGCATTCAGAAGATACAGGTTAATGTCCTGTTAGTCTTAGTAGGGCAGAAACTAAGAGAGTTTAACTCTTATTTAAGGCTTTGAAGGCCTTTGGTTTAGGCGGCGGTTTAATCCTAAGTTTCTAAAATATAGTGATTATCAAGGGGGATAGGGGTAGAAGGGAAGTTGATAGGGTGGATAAAATGGCTGTTGGGGTATTTAGTATTTTGTTGGTGCGTCAGAGTTTTATGTGATTTGATGAGTTTGGGGGGAGTGTAATTGTTGAGTGGTAGGCAAGACGGAGGTAAAAGAATAGGCTTAAGAGTGATAGCAGAGCAATGATTGTAGCTGTGGGGGTTATTTCTTGTTTAGTGAGTTCTTGAATGATAAGTCATTTTGGCATGAAGCCTGTTAGTGGTGGGAGGCCTGCTAAGGATAGGAGAGTTAGTATCACAGTTGCATTTAGTATTGGTGTTTTTGTCCAGGAGATGAGCATCGTTGATAATTTAAGGACTTTAATTTGGGCTAGTGAGAGGAATACAGTTGTTGTTATTACTGTATAGAGGGCGAAAGTGAGAAGGGTGAGATGGGGGTTGTAGATAATGATAATGATTATTCAGCCTAGGTGGGAGATGGATGAGAAAGCTAGGATTTTTCGTGTTTGTGTCTGGTTTAAACCCATTCAACCCCCCAGTAATGCTGAAAGGATTGCTAGGGTGGTTAGTAGGGTGGGGTTGAGGGATTGCGATGATATGAGGAGAAGAGTGATAGGGGGGAGTTTCATGAGGGTTGAAAGTAGTAGAGCAGTAATTATTGAGGAGCCTTGGAGGACTTCAGGGAATCAAAAATGGAATGGGACTAATCCTAATTTGATTGCGATTGCTATTGTTAATAGTAGGCAGGATGTGGGGTGATTAAGTTGTGTAATATCTCATTGACCGGTAGATCAGGCATTAGTTAAGCTTGAGAATAGGATTAGGGCTGATGCAGTTGATTGGGTAAGGAAATATTTGATTGTAGCTTCGATTGCTCGGGGGTGATGAGATTTAGAGATGAGGGGGATGATGGCTAAAGTATTGATTTCTAGGCCTGTTCAAGCTAAGATTCAATGATTACTAGAAATGGTAATGCTAGATCCTATAACTAGACTTAAGGTGCAAATCAGTTTTGCGTGAGGGTTCATTAGTAGGGGAAGGAGTTGGACCATCGTTTTCGGGGTATGGGCCCGATAGCTTAGTTAGCTGACCCTACTAGAAAATAATATAAAGGGAGTATGAAGAGTTTTGATCTCTTTTGTGTAGGTTCGATTCCTACTTTTCTAAGTTTAAGGCAATGAGAGGGTTATTATACCTCTATGTTCACTTTATCATAGTGATCCTTTAACTGTTCAGGCACATTGCCTTAGATGGGGGGGAGACCAGCGTAGCTAATTGGTATGCTGGTGTGTCAAAGACATAGGGCTAGGGTTAGGGGTAGGAAGTTTTTTCATAAGAGGTGTATTAGTTGGTCATAGCGAAATCGTGGATATGAGGCTCGGATCCATAGGAATGAGGATGAGAGGAGGAGGACTTTTGTGGCTAGTGCGATGGAGAAAAGTTCGGATGGGAGGTTTAGGAAGCTTGGGTTGAGGAAAAGGATAGTTGTTAGTGTGTTTATAAATATGATGTTGGCGTATTCAGCTAGGAAGAATAAGGCAAATGGTCCAGCAGCATATTCAACGTTAAATCCTGAGACGAGTTCTGATTCTCCTTCTGTGAGGTCGAATGGGGCTCGGTTAGTTTCGGCGAGAGTAGAAATGAATCATATTATTGTTAGGGGTCATGAGGGAAAAATGAGGTAAATGGGTTCTTGGGTGGTAGCTAGGGTAGTCAGGGTGTAGTTTCCACTTAGTATAATTGTGGCTAAAAGGATGATGGCCAAGGTAACTTCATATGAGATTGTTTGGGCGACAGCCCGTAAGGCTCCGATTAAGGCGTATTTGGAGTTTGAAGCTCATCCTGATCATAAGAGTGAGTAGACAGTTAAGCTTGATATGGCTAGGAGGAACAGTAGTCCCAGGTTTAGGTCTGCGAGGGGAAAGGGTAGGGGGAGGGGGGTTCAAATGGTGAGGGCTAGGAGGAGAGCTAAAATGGGTGTTATAATGAAGAGGAAGGGGGAGGATGTGGATGGGCGGATGGGTTCTTTAATGAAGAGTTTTACCCCATCTGCGATTGGTTGGAGTAGACCAAAAGGGCCCACAATGTTTGGGCCCTTTCGGGCCTGTATGTAGCTAAGGATTTTTCGTTCTACAAGTGTTAGGAAGGCCACGGCGATTAGGATTGGAAGAACATAGGATAGAGCTATGGTTAAGAGGTTTATTAGGGTAGGTGAGGTCATGTTGGGGGGGGGGGGGCTAGGGAGAGGATTTGAACCTCTGGATAAAGGGCTTAAGCCTTTTGCATTTGCCAAGCTCTGCCACGCTAGCTGTTCCTTTTCTAGGAATTGGGTGTGTATTAAAGGCTTTTTGGCAATTGAGTTGTGTTCATTGCTTGTAAGACTAGGGCGTGTCTTGTGACATTGGCCCCACTTCTCCGGTCCTTTCGTACTAGGAGGAGTCTATTCATAGATAGAAACCGACCTGGATTGCTCCGGTCTGAACTCAGATCACGTAGGACTATTAATCGTTGAACAAACGAACCCTTAATAGCGGCTGCACCATTAGGTTGTCCTGATCCAACATCGAGGTCGTAAACCTCCTTGTCGATACGGGCTCTTGAAGGAGATTGCGCTGTTATCCCTGGGGTAGCTTGGTTCATTGATCAATTGTATTGGGTCTGGTATACTATTAGTACTTTGATGGGTGGGTCTTAGTGAAGAGTTGTGGTCTGTGGGTTTGGAGGATTTATTTTTCTCCAAGGTCGCCCCAACCGAAAAATGTCGACCAAGTGTCTTATGGGGGTGAATCCGGTGGATAGTGTAGGTGGAGGAGTGGTCGTTATTTTTAAGTTCCACAGGGTCTTCTCGTCTTATGGTCACATTCTCGTCTTTGCACGGGAATACTAATTTCACTGATTACCTGCAAGAGACAGTTAAGACCTCGTTTAGCCTTTCATACAAGTCTCAATTTATGGGACAATTGATTGCGCTACCTTCGCACGGTTAGGATACCGCGGCCGTTGAACTTTTAGGTCACTGGGCAGGCATCACCTTCAATACTTGTTGTTAGCTGAAGGCTATGTTTTTGGTAAACAGTCGGGTCTTTGGTTTGCCGAGTTCCTTTTGCAGGTTTTAATCATCTAATATTGGCGCTCCTGGGTTGGGTTAACAGATTGGGCTAGATATATATTCTTGTTGAAGTGGAGGTATAAGTTATTCTGTTAATAATATATTAATGTAAGTTTACGCCAAATGAGGAGGGTTCCAAGTTACTCATTTTAGCATTGATTCTTCTATTGTCATAGGTTAACCTGCTTGAGATTAGGGAGTCAGATAGGGGTTCGGATTTTTTATAGGGGAGCTTTGACGCACTCTTTTGTTGATGGCTGCTTTAGGGCCTACGATGAAGGGGGGGGGGGTGGATTATCCGCTGGAAGAGATTGTACTCTTTTTCGAAGGGGCTGTACCCCCATCGAATAACTCTTAACTCTTACACGGATGGGGTCAGGTAGGTGTCCTTGGGGAATGAGTTAAGGTGGAACTTAAATTCATTTGGCAGGTAACCAGCTATCACCCAGCTCGGTTAGCTTTTCACCTCTACCAGTAAGTCATCCCACTCTTTTGCAACAGAGATGGGTTCGCTCAGTTTAGCTGCTTACAGGTAGCTCGCTTGGGTTTCGGGAGGGCAAACTTTTAGCTCACTTTGCTTGGTTGTTCTTGCTAAATCATGATGCAAGAGGTACAAGGGTTAGTCTTTACTGTTCTATGCTTGTTGTTTTCATTGTTATTTCACCTTTCCCTTACGGTACGATCAATCTCTATTGCGCCGAAGAGTCTTTTCTATCGCCTATACTAGGAAGAATTAGAATGTTTTACTTAGATGATGTAATGGATTTTTAAAGTTAGGAATTATAAGTAGTTGGGCTAGAGGAAGGGCAAGTCAAGGCGACCCCGTTTATGGTGGTATCTTTCAGGTGTAAGCTGAATGCTTTGGGATTTATAGCTACGTCTTGATAGTCTAAGCGCACCTTCCGGTACGCTTACCTTGTTACGACTTACCTCGTCTTTGGCTTTATGGGAAGTATTATTTATTGTTGTTTGTGACCTATGAAGAGGGTGACGGGCGGTATGTACGTGCCCTAGGGCCGTTTTAAAATAGGCTTGAAAAGTATGGTCCTATTTTACTGCTAAATCCTCCTTCCAAGGACTGGGTTTCACGTCCTTTTTCGTTTTATTCTATATTAGAAAATGTAGCCCATTTCTTCCACCCCATGGGCTATACCTTGACCTGTCTTGTTAGTGGGGACGACTATTGAGCTCACTTTTGGTCTCTCATTTAGGTGGGCTGGCGACGGCGGTATGTAGGCTGTTTGGGCAAGGGGTGGTTGGGTAGATCGTGGATTATCGATTATAGAACAGGCTCCTCTAGGTGGGTTTAGGGCACCGCCAAGTCCTTAGAGTTTTAAGCGTTTGTGCTCGTAGTTCTCAGGCGGATACAGGGGTATATAGGTATCTGGATTAAGGGCCAGGCATAGTGGGGTATCTAATCCCAGTTTGTACCCTGGCTTTCGTGGGCTTAAATTAATCATGCAGCTAAGATGGTTTAGGAGGGCTTAAGTGGATCATGGGCTTATGACAGCTTAGTTGCATTTTGATCTTAGTTGTTGGAGATAACATATGGCCACTCTTTACGCCGGGGGACTATTGATTTGGGTTTCTTGTATGACCGCGGTGGCTGGCACAAGATTTACCAACCCTAAGATTGCTATGGCTAAGTCAAGCTTGCGCTTATTGCTTAAGGTTAATTACTGCTGAATACCCGTGGGGGTGTGGCTTTGGCAAGGTGTCTTGGGCTACGCTTGGGTGGGCCTGATACCTGCTCCTTTTGCTTGTCTAAAGTTATAAGGGCATTTTCACTGGAGCGCAGATACTTGCATGTATATGTCTAGCAAAAATCAATAGTAAGGTTAGGACTAAGTCTTTTGCCCGCAGGTATTGTAGGTACCGTCTTGGCATCTTCAGTGCCATGCTTTGGGGTAAGCTATGGGGGCTATTGATAGTAGGAGAATTCAATTATTTATGATTTAACAATATAAATAATATTGGTTTGAGGGGTTTTATGCTGTGTGATTTATTGTTTTTTTAATGATGCATTGGGCAGTGGAGTTACTCTAATAAAAATGATACAAACAACAATATATATATACTAAACAAAACGTTTTTACGATTTGTAGGTTTTCATGCGGTGGATTTAGTTTAATTTAGTTTTTTAAAAAATGATTTTAAAAAAATAAAAAAAATAAAAGAAAAATTTGTGGAGAATTTCCTAGTTTTGTTAGGAAAATAGAGGAAGTGAAAATTTGCAAAAATATGTCCGACAAGCATTCACTAAATAGCACCATTTACCGGGAGGGTGGAAGAGCCATAACCAAATGCGATCCAAAGTGCATCAGTGTCAAGATGATTCCCCATACACGTAAACCGTCTCATTGAGGGACACTAGAAGACTAGGATAGGACGCAACGCAGGAGTAGTCCAGGCTTCACTTGAATAGCACTCCGCACCCGCACTGTGAAGGGCAACCTGTGAAGAAGCCCCAGAAAAAAGAGGAACCAACAGCAATGAAGAGATAAGATGCCGCGATCACGGACTAAATAGGGGAGAATAATGCACAGATGACTTCGTGAAAAGTGAGGAGTTCAGGAGTTAAGCATGGGATGTTCCTGACCGAGGAACCAGAGGCGCAAAAGAGCAAGAAGGGCGAGGGGTGTAGGGGGAAAGAATGGGCCTGAAGCTAGTCATGAGGTACATTACGGGCAGGGGATGGTGATCTCTCGTGAGGTGAACGATCAATAAATCCATCTGATACGACGAGCATAACCAAATGAGGAGGAGCAGGTATATATATGTCTATGTCCTACAAGCATTCATATATATGGTGTCTTGGGGGTGGAGGGTTCAAGTTTAGGGGGATAAGAGTAGCCTGTGTTGTGGAGCATTACAGAAATGTTACATGGGGAGAAATGTGGATAAGGTGTTATGTCCGACTACATATAATGGGTTTAGTACCTATATAATGTATAGTACCGGTACCATAATGTATGTGGTATATAAATATATGCACGACGTACATAGTATACCCCTCTGGGGGGGAAAGGGGGGGTACACTAGGTAGGGGGGTTGACTTAAAAAAGTGTT